TATTTTCGATGAGAATTTGTATTTTAATTGAAAAAAAAAGAGAATCATTTCTTTCAATACTCACTTATTATTAGTTAACAATCCTAATCCTCATATGCTTAATTCTGATAGGAAATAAAATAGTAAAATAATTATTCATCGAATGACTATTCATCTATTGTATTTTCATCAAATAGGGGGCAGGAAGATTCTATGGAAAAATGGTGGTTCAATTCGATGTTGTCTAACGAGAAGTTAAAGTTAGAACATAGGTATGGTTTAAGTAAATCAATGGAAAGTCTTGATGCTATTGGCCATACCAGTGGAAGTGATGAACCCCTTCTAAATGATACGGAGAAAAATTGGAGTGATAGTGTTAGTTATAGTTTCAGTAATGTTGATTATTTATTTGGTATCAGGGATATTTGGAGTTTGATCTCTGATGACACTTTTTTAGTTAGGGATAGTAATGGTGACAGTTATTCCGTATATTTTGATATTGAAAATCATAGTTTTGAGATTGACAATTATAGTTCTTTTCTGAGTGAATTAGAAGGTTTTTTTTCTAGTTTTTTGAATAGGGGGTCTAAGAGAAACAATCACTACTATTATCATTACATGTATGATACTCAATCTAGTTGGACTAATCACATTAATAGTTGCATTAATAGTTATCTTCGTTTTGAAGTCAGTATTAATAGTTCCATTTCAGGTGGTACTGACAATTACAGTGACAGTTACATTTATAGTTTCATTTGTACTGAAAATGTAAGTGGTAGTGAAAGTGGAAGTTTTAGTATAAGAACTCGTAATAATGGCAGTGATTTCAATATAAGAGGAAGATCTAATGATTTTGATATAAATAAAAAATACAGACATTTATGGGTTCAATGCGAAAATTGTTATGTATTAAATTATAAAAAACTTCTTAGGTCAAAAATGAATATTTGTGAACAGTGTGGATATCATTTGAAAATGAGTAGTTCAGATAGAATCGAACTTTCGATTGATTCGGGCACTTGGGATCCTATGGATGAAGATATGGTTTCTATGGACCCCATTCAATTTCATTCAGAAGAGGAACCTTATAAAGATCGTATCGATTCTTATCAAAGAAAGACAGGTTTAACTGAAGCTGTTCAAACAGGCATAGGTCAACTAAACGGTATTCCCGCAGCAATTGGGGTTATGGATTTTCAGTTCATGGGAGGTAGTATGGGATCTGTAGTAGGTGAGAAAATCACTCGTTTGATTGAGTATGCTACTAATCGATCTCTACCTGTCATTATTGTGTGTGCTTCTGGAGGAGCACGCATGCAAGAAGGAAGTTTGAGCTTGATGCAAATGGCTAAAATATCTTCTGCTTCATATGATTACCAATCCACTAAAAAGTTATTCTATGTACCAGTCCTTACATCTCCTACAACCGGTGGAGTAACAGCCAGTTTTGGTATGTTGGGAGATATCATTATTGCTGAACCTAATGCGTACATTGCATTTGCGGGTAAAAGAGTAATTGAACAAACATTGAATAAGACAGTACCCGATGGTTCACAAGCGGCTGAGTATTTATTCCATAAAGGCTTATTTGACCCAATCGTACCACGTAATCCTTTAAAAGGTGTTCTAAGTGAGTTATTTCAGCTCCATGGTTTCTTTCCCTTGAATCAAAATTCAAAAAATTAAAGTATAGCACTAGATTCAGTTATTTTGTTTGTAGCGAACAAGTATTTAGTTCATCATAATAAAAAAAACTAAGAAAAATGTTCTTTGGTGATATAAGTTACACTTTCTAGTAAGAGTCAGAAGTTTCGGATAATTTTTTTTCTTCCGGATCCAGATCCATTTTTTATCTTACCCCTATTCATGATTAGGTATTATGAACCTCTATCAACAGGATAAAATAAAAAAGTGAATTTCTCTTTCCGAGGAATTCTAATTTTGGGAAAAAAAAAGAATTTTATCTGGCTATCTTACGCATTAATTAAGATAGACAATAATGAAAAAAAAATATCAAAATAAAAAGAAATATCAAATATGGAAATGAAATAAAATAATTTCTACATCTATCGCATTTTTACTATGAATCCCTGTTTGTTGGATCCTATTATTTAGAGTCGCGAATTCATAATGAACTTCATTTTCATAAGAAAACTCCTTTAAAATAAAAAACTCCTTATTAGATTAGAAAGAAAGATAGAAAGAACATAAGGATGGGAGAAGAAGAATAATAAAATTTGTAAAAGAAGATTACCCTATTTATATTCGTGTAGAAAGATGAATAGGTACACTTAATTTAGTTCTACATTTTTGCACTTATTATCTATCCTTTTTTTTCTTTAAATTTAATATTTTAATATTATTTTTATATTTTAAATTTCTATTTTAATATAAATATATTATTTAGAAATTATATATTTATATATACTTAATTGTTTATATATACTTAGTAGTATAATATTATATAAAATACAATAGTCAATATTACCTAATATTACTTATAATAGATATACTTATCATATCATAAGATATCTTTCTAATAGATACAAATATATAGATACAAATATTAAATCGAGGCACCCATTCTATGACAGATCTCAACTTACCCTCTATTTTTGTGCCTTTAGTGGGCCTAGTATTTCCGGCAATTGCAATGGCTTCTTTATCTCTTCATGTCCAAAAAAATAAGATTGTCTAGATCCAATGGGACCAAATCCTATCAATTTATTTCAACACTGTATCATAATACAGATATTTTTTTAGTGCAATATGGTACGATATGTGGCTCTTTCCACACACAAATGAAAGAACTGTTATGTATGCGGATACATGCTATCTGCATAAATGCATATATATATATATATATATATAGCTGGTTAAAAATGGATCAGTAAATATTTTTAATAGAAAGTCAATGTATCTAACCAATTACTCCACATCAGAATAGTGCTAGTTGATGAAAGTTACTTCGGGATCAAGAAAGGTAAAGTCAAATTTGGGTTATTCTCTCAATTCCAATCGAATGCAACTGGATCTAGTATAGTATGAATTGGCGATCAGAACATATATGGATAGAACTTATAAGGGGGTCTCGAAAAACAAGTAATTTTTGCTGGGCCTGTATCCTTTTTTTAGGTTCACTAGGATTCTTAGCGGTTGGAACTTCCAGTTATCTTGGTAGGAATCTGATATCCATATTTCCATCTCAGCAAATTATTTTTTTTCCACAAGGAATCGTGATGTCTTTTTATGGGATCGCAGGTCTGTTCGTTAGCTCCTATTTGTGGTGCACAATTTTGTGGAATGTAGGTAGTGGTTATGACCAATTCGATAGAAAAGAAGGAATTGTGTGCATTTTTCGTTGGGGATTTCCTGGAATAAATCGTCGCATCTTCCTTCGCTTCCTTATGAGAGATATCCAATCAATCAGAATTGAGGTTAAAGAGGGTCTTTATCCTCGTCGTGTCCTTTATATGGAAATCAGAGGTCAAGGGGCCATTCCCTTGACTCGTACTGATGAGAATTTTACTCCACGAGAAATTGAACAAAAAGCTGCCGAATTGGCCTATTTCTTGGGCGTACCAATTGAAGTATTTTGAAATGAATTGAACACAATAAAGAATAAATGTTTTCTCGGCATGGGGGAAGGAACTTGCTAATTCCTTTTTTAACACAATTGAAGTCTTTTTGGAATGTTCATTTGAACAAAACATGTTAGATTATTCTATTTCCTCCTTCCTTTGTCGTGGCGACTCCCATAGAATAAACCAAAAAAGCAGGAGGGCGTATATGGAATAACTATAATAAACTATACTATAATAAAGAAAAAAATTAAGAAAAGAAGAAATTTTTGTATACCATTTGTATACCAAAAGTATTTCGTATGCGTATGGATCCCAACTCAATTCTTTTCTACTAGAAAATTTCTACTAGAAAAAAGGCTAATCTAAGGCTAATATAATAAGTAAGGATTCATCAAATATATCCGAAGATTTATTTCGTAATACGGAATTCATCTCATCTTTTTAGGCCCAAAATTTTGATGATACCTTTTTTCCTTGGTTGTGGCTAGGCGGTGAAACATTTCGAAATAATTAACTGAGGGGGGTTTTCGTTTCTAAATCCGATTCGTTATTTTAAGTGGGTTTTCGAGTATTCATAGAAAGGAACAAATGAAGATGAAATTGCTTCGAATTTGCCCAATTGAGATATCTAGGAATAATATTGATTTTGCATTTTTATCCGAAAAGGGCGAACCCTTATCCCATTTCTATATTCCTTCTAGATCCAAGAACTAAACTCAATTTTGACACAAAAATTGGAATGAATAGACCCATAGGTTCAATACCTTGTTATAGAACTCGTGCTTCAGAGAAATATCATATAGAGTCAACGAATGAAGCAGGTTCATTAACGATTCAATTCACAGATAAAAAATGAAAAAAAAGAAAGCATTGTCTTCTTTCCCATATCTTGTATCTATAGTATTTTTGCCCTGGTGGGTCTCTCTCCCATTTAATAAATGTCTGGAACTTTGGGTTACAAATTGGTGGAATACCGGGCAATCCAAAACTCTCTTGAATATCATTCAAGAGAAAAACGTTCTAGAAAGATTCATAGAATTAGAAGAACTCTTTCTGTTGGACGAAATGATAAAGGAGTACCCGGAGACACATATACAAAAACTTCGTATAGGAATACACAAGGAAACGATACAATTGGTCAAAACACACAATGAATATCATCTCCATATCATTTTGCATTTCTCGACAAATATAATTTCTTTCGCTATTCTAAGTGGTTATTTTATTTTGGGTAATGAGGAACTTGTCATTCTTAATTCTTGGGTTCAGGAATTCCTCTATAACTTAAGTGACACAATAAAAGCTTTTTCGATTCTTTTAGTTACTGATTTATGGATTGGATTTCACTCGACTCATGGTTGGGAACTAATAATTGGTTCGTTCTACAACGATTTTGGATTGGCTCATAATGATCAAATTATATCTGGTCTTGTTTCCACCTTTCCAGTTATTCTAGATACAATTGTGAAATATTGGATTTTCCATTATTTAAATCGTGTATCTCCTTCGCTTGTAGTCATTTATCATTCAATGAATGAATGAAGAACTCATTTGATCTCCTGATATCAATCAAATAAATCAGAATCTTTCTTCCTTTATAAAGAAACCATTTTGAATCTTACTTAATTCTTTATATTTTATTTCTACCAGTTCAAGGTATTCGTCCTATATTACAGTACAACTATTCCAGTACAATGACAGACTCGTGCATAGGGAACTTTACTAGTTCCCTATCTAATTTATTGTAGAAATTCCGAGATCCATGATTGGACATGCAAAATAGAAATACTTTTTCTTGGGTAAAGGAACAGATGACTCGATCCATTTCTGTATCGATCATGATATATGTAATAACTCGAGCATCCATTTCAAATGCATATCCCATTTTTGCGCAGCAGGGTTATGAAAACCCACGAGAAGCAACTGGACGAATTGTATGTGCTAATTGCCATTTAGCTAATAAGCCCGTGGATATTGAAGTTCCGCAAGCTGTGCTTCCTGATACTGTATTTGAAGCAGTTGTTCAAATTCCTTATGATATGCAACTGAAACAAGTTCTTGCTAATGGTAAAAAAGGGGGTTTGAATGTGGGTGCTGTTCTTATTTTACCCGAGGGATTCGAATTAGCCCCCCCCGATCGTATTTCTCCTGAGTTGAAAGAAAAGATAGGAAATCTGTCTTTTCAGAGTTATCGTCCCAATAAAAAAAATATTCTTGTGATAGGTCCTGTTCCGGGTCAGAAATATAGTGAAATCGTCTTTCCCATTCTTTCCCCCGACCCTGCTACAAAGAAAGACGTTCACTTCTTAAAATATCCCATATATGTGGGTGGGAACAGAGGAAGGGGTCAGATTTATCCTGATGGTAGCAAGAGTAACAATACAGTCTATAATGCTACATCAGCAGGTATAGTAAGCAAAATAGTACGTAAAGAAAAGGGAGGATATGAAATAACCATAGTTGATGCATCGGATGGACGTCAAGTGGTTGATATTATACCTCCAGGACCAGAACTTCTTGTTTCAGAGGGTGAATCCATTAAGCTTGATCAACCATTAACAAGCAATCCCAATGTAGGAGGGTTTGGTCAGGGAGATGCAGAAATAGTGCTTCAAGATCCATTACGCGTCCAAGGCCTTTTGTTCTTCTTCGCATCTGTTATTTTGGCACAAGTTTTTTTGGTTCTTAAAAAGAAACAGTTTGAAAAAGTTCAATTGTACGAAATGAATTTTTAGGTCCAGAGATTCCTTAACATTTGGTAAAAAGTGCCGATTTTTTGTCCATCGATACAATTATGTATGATCAAAAAATTCTGTAAATCCTTTTGCTTGCTTTGTTTATACTCTTTTTGTTTTGCAGGACGCCTGGAATTCATTACTTGTATTCCTAGTAATAAACAATAGGCATACAAACAAATACAAAAGAAGAGAATACAAGGCAAGGATGATAAAAATGAAAGGAACAAATACTTTTAGGAAGGATTACTAGTCTTCCTAATCTTCTATTCGACGCAAGACGACACAAGAAAAAGGAATTTTCACCCGTTTTCTTGTGTCGTCTTGTATCAAAATAATAATTATTTTTTTCCTGTTCATCAAAGATTACTATTCCTTTCCTTCTTTTCCGGGTCTATCGGAACTCCTTTGTTTAGATTCATAAGAAGTAGTGGACAAACAAAGGAAAAAAAGGATTATGGGTGAATAAGTTATTGAGCAAATAGAATTTATTCACTTATTCAATATCTTCACTTATTCAATAATCTTCACTTATTCAATATAAGTTAAACTTCTAACTTAGAGAAATTATTCAAACAAAAAAGACTGTTCCGGTTGAAAGGCAGATTTGATTTTTACGAATATCCAAATCTTTATTTATTATATGATCAGATATATGATCAGAGTTTTTATTTTATTTTTAGAGTAGTTTTGATTAAGGTTCTATTAGTTTAGTCTAGAAATGATTTGCAGGATGTCTCATCCCTAGAAATCAATATAATTATTATATTGGATTATAGATAAAATTGATTGATTCGTTCTTTCTTCTTGCTTCCAGTTAATATTTTGGGGGAAGGGCAGGGACTATGAATCAACCACTAGATTCAATTGTTCACAAACATCATTAAGAAACAAAAGAATAGAGTGGTTTGAAACATCAGAGCAAAGGATCCTTTTTGTCATTTCTACAAAACAAATATAATATTTTGATTATGCTGACTGGATAACTAACCAATTTGTAGGTTATGGAATAGATCAAAGTCTCATTATAAGAGTAAGAACTCCGCGGGCCCTTTCCGCTCTAATCAGACAAAGGAGGGTAAGGACCCGCTAAGTTCTTACTTTTTCATGTCTACAACCCAGCTCATCCGATTACTAGAGAGATGAACCCAACCCAGAATATGAACCGTAAAAGAAAACACCTATTAAACCGATCACAAGAA